AGGCCATAGACCTCTTTTAAGGATTCCGATCTGGAAAAAGAATTGATAGCTTGTACTTCTGTCGTATCAATTATCATTTCAACGATCAACTTCTCCCATAATGATATCTATACTACCTAGTATCGTCATGATATCAGCCAATTTCATTCTTTTAACTAGCTGAGGAAGAATTTGCAAATTGATGAAACCGGGTGGACGAATTTTCCATCTCCAGGGAAAAATACTATTATCTCCTATCAGAAAAATTCCCAATTCTCCTTTTGGGGCTTCTACTCTGACATAAAGTTCTTGTTTCGACAATTCAAAAGTGGGAGAAGGCTTTTTACTAATGAATCGATATTCAAAATCATTCCATTCGGAATCCCTTGCTTTATCAAAGCGACGGACTTCTAAATTCTCATAGGGCCCCCCCGGAATTCCTTCCAGAGCCTGTTGAATAATTTTTATGGATTCCGCCATTTCACTGATTCGTACTAAATAACGAGCTAATGAGTCTCCTTCTTTTTGCCATTGGACTTCCCAATCGAATTCATCGTAACACTCATAATGATCAACTTTACGAAGATCCCATTGCATTCCGGAAGCTCGTAGCATTGGTCCTGATAAACCCCAATTTATTGCTTCCTCTCCACCAATAATGCCCACTCCTTCAACTCGTTCCAAAAAAATGGGATTCCGCGTAATAAGCTTTTGATATTCAACAACTCCTGTTAAAGAATAATCGCAGAAATCCAAACATTTATCTATCCAGCCATGAGGTAGATCAGCAGCTACTCCCCCGATACGGAAATAATTATGCATCATTCGCATACCTGTGGCAGCTTCGAATAGATCATATAGCAATTCCCTCTCTCTGAAAATATAGAAGAAAGGAGTCTGTGCACCGATATCCGCCATAAAAGGCCCAAGCCATAACAAATGAGAAGCTATACGACTCAACTCCAGCATAATGACTCTGATATAGCTGGCTCTTTTAGGTACTTGAATATTTCCCAATTGTTCTGGTGCATTTACCGTTATTGCCTCTGTGAACATAGTAGCTAAATAATCCCAACGTGTTACGTAAGGTAGATACTGTATAATTGTTCGGTTTTCCGCAATTTTTTCCATCCCTCTGTGTAAATAACCCAATACGGGTTCACAATCAATAACATCTTCACCATCTAGAGTAACGATGAGTCGAAGAACACCATGCATTGATGGGTGGTGAGGACCCATATTGACTATCATGAAGTCTTTTCTTATATCCGGTACAGTCATATGTTTTCTTCCCCGATTCATTATTTCATGAATTGCTGAAAACGAAACGAGGTTCATCAAAATTCAAGATCTAATAAAGCAAATAATTCAAACGAATTTTCAAATTAACGAGTTTTTGGTTCCCGAATATCCAACTGACCAATTAATTCTTTATAACGTACTCTATTTTTCTTTGACAAATAAGCCAGTATACGTTGACGTTTTCCCAGAATTTTCCGCAGACCTCTCTGAGATAAATAGTCTTTTCTGTGCAATTCCAAATGTGAAGTAAGTCTCCGTATCTTATTGGTGAAACTGAATACTTGAAATTCAACAGACCCTTTGTTTTTTTCTTTTTCTTCTTGCGGAATAACTGAGATGAATGAATTTTTTACCTATAAAAAGAATTCTTCTCTCTCTCTTTTTTTCTTTCTTTTCCACAGATATGGATTTTACCGATCAGGAATAACAATAATGCCAGTCATTTAGATCTGGTACACACAATAAAATAATATGGATTTATTCATAGACTACTTTCTATCGAATCCAATTGAAAATTGGATTCGATAGAAGGAGATGGTACATTTCTACACCCACAAAAGGGAATGATTGGGACTTAAGAAAATTCTGCCGATTCATTCCTAGATCCAATTGATATGATACATCATTGAACATGTATCAGAATCTAATGTAACACAACGTGTGTATACATTTGTATACCTTTATATACCGGATATGACACGGATATGACACGTGATATAGATATATAGGAAATACACCATCAACTAATTCTGACTCGTGGATACATATGTATCCTTGACATACTGAAACGACTGCCATTATTGGTATCAAACCAGTAGCGATTCATACAAGCTAAATCTTCTAATCGATAATTGGGCCAAAGAAACAATTTGAATTGGATAAATTTATTTATATCTGTATCAAAATGCTTGTCCTCATCCAAAAATTGTACACAGTTCCTTACGTTGTTGCCATTGAAAAATACTGAATTTCTATTCACAACATTCTCATTCTCGGAATTCAAACAAATTAGAATTCTCAATTCTCTACGACGTCTAGGAGATGGAATATTTTCAGGAACAAGCAAAGCATAATTATTTTCATCTCCATTCACAAGTACCTTTCCATGTTGTGCAATGGATCTATCGAAATAATCTTCATCAACATATTTTTTTTCTCGGCATATTCGATTAGTTTGGTACTTATTCTTATGGACCAATGAAATACTTATGGTTTGATACATAATCCATTGTCCATCCCATTTTATAGACAGACGAACCGGTTCGATAATCAATATTCCCCTTTTTATCAATTCTGTAAGAGTTAGATCCTTCTGAATCAGCATTACATCCAGGCGCATTTCTCCTCTTTGAATAGAGGATATAGCAATTTCCCTTGGATTTATCAGCCTAAGTAGGAGACAATATACCTTGATATTATTGATCATTCTTTGATTCAAAGGATCATCCCATCTCAATTGAAAAAGCAAATACCTTTTCAGGAAGAAATCTAGTTCCGCTTCCTTATTGCTCTTGGATTGTCTTTTCTTTCTACGTTTTTTAATGTCTGATTCCGCGGAATCTTTTTCAAGATCTTTTTGTCGGTTTCGTGGATCTGATCCAAGATTCCCTTGACCCAGCTGTTCTTTTTCTTCTTGATTTCGATTCTCTAATTCAAGATATTCTTTTTGATTAGATGATAGACGAAGATCCTTTTTTTGATTTCTGTTGATGTTTTTATTTTCACTAATGTTTTCATTTCCATTCAAATTGAAAATAAGTAATTTGATTGGTATGATCCACGGTTTAATCTTATATGCATCATAAAGTAGCACAAATTCTGAGAAGAACCAGGGTTCTAGATTCGATATGGGACGATGTAGCATTTCTTCATTCATTCCCATCCAATCAAAAAAAACCTTTTTTTTATTGGATGGGTTGATTTCTTGATGAATCGTGAGATAAAAAAGATCTTTCTTATCAATTATTTGATAATCATTAGTCCCAGTCTTAGTATTTTTATTAATGTTGGTTCCAGTATCTATATCGGTCCAAATCTCAATATCGATATTCTTTCTAAGAAAAAAATTGAGAATTCTCCACTCCAAATATTTTCTATCCGGATTTTTCCCCGTATCAATAATAGACCCTTCCCCTAGATAATCATTAATAGCTATACCCCCGGGTACATAAAATGATTCGGGTTTAGGCATGTTGTAATTATATGGAATCTCTCGGTCTCCATTTACTTGGAATGGCGATCCATAAATATATGAGTCCTTCCTGTCTTCATAATGAATATATTTATGTGATAAAAGATCATATCTGTAGTGTTTTTTAAATTTTTCTTTTTGACTCGGTAATGAGTTCACTACATAACTATTTTGTTTCTCGTAATGAATTAATTGGTCTTTTTCTTTTTCATATGAATCTTTTTTTGAGTCTTTATTTTGAATCATACGACGTTGATTGACTCTATTTCGCCATTTTTGCGGTACTAATTTAGACCATCTAGTCTGAGATAAATTGTATTGATAATGACCCCTTAACCAATTTTTCCATTCATTCATTCCAGAATTCGGAAGTTTCTTAGACCTTGATTTGGCGTCCAATATTCCTCGTGTCCCCAAATGGTTCTTTATTCTATCCTTAAGAAAAAGATATGCTCCGCGATATTGAAGTACAGATCTCAAGTAATACTTATTAATAATTTGGATTTGTGATAAATTGTAAAATACATATGCTTGGGACAAGGAAGATAAGTCACAATAAATCGGTGATTTCTTATTACTAATATTAGAAAGAGACTTTTTTATAGTCGAAATAAAGTGAATTGCATTTTGATTTGTTTCATCAATTCCTTCTTTATTTCTTTCATCATTGTAAATGCCTTTGTCGATAATTTTTTTTGTTGATTCAAATTCAAGGAAAAGTTGTGCATTTATTCTGGGAATATTAATGTTACATAGAAAGATATCCATATAGATTCTTTCAATGAAAGATTTCATAAAATAGTGCCATTTACGTATTAATCGGGCGCCTCCTCTTTTTGATATCTGCCAAATATGTTTCTGTGATTCCGATCTTTTATCATCACAACCTGTCTCGTTAGGACTAATCTTTCTATTTGGAGTTAGAAATATTTTTCTCTTGTCTTTTGTAATCCTTTCTATTTTATTTCGGATTGTGGTTGTCCTATCAGCCAGATCCTTCATTTTTTTTTCTGTCAGTGAATAATTTGTCCAATCCACAGATCTAATTCGAATGATCGATTCATGGTTAATCTTATTACTAATTATAGAATCTTTTCTATTTTCATTCGGTTCATATACTTTCCTCAATCCAAATAAGAAAATTGGATTTACTTTTGCAAACTCTTTTATTATTCTTTTTATAAATAGAACTGTTTTGAGAATCCATCTTGTTTTTTCTTTTAAGACCCTTAGAAACCATTTTTTTCTTTCTCCTAAAGCTCTTAGAACTAGAAAACATTTCTTTTTCACTTTTCTTAATTTTTTTTCGAGTTCTTTCCAAATGGGGTCAAAAAAGGAAGGTCGTTTTCGGGGAGAACCAAAAGGTAGTTCAGTTTCCATCCCCCAGACTGTTAAAAAACCAAAATTTTCTTTTTTTCCTTTCTTTTTCATTCGATCTCTATGATCGAATCGTAGCTTAGATCTGTGCCAAGGTTTCAGACAGAAAGGAAATAGGATCTTTATTTGAATACCGTCTGTTAGCCAGTCT